CCATTATGTGGCATAGGGGTTACATCACGTATGAAATTGAATAGTATACCGCTTCTACGAATAGCTCGTAATGCTGCATCTCGTCCCAGACCCGGACCTTTTATCATGACTTCTGCTCGTTGCATACCTTGATCTACTACTGCCCGAATAGCATTTCCTGCTGCGGTTTGAGCAGCAAATGGCGTACCTCTTCTTGTACCCTTGAATCCACAAGTACCGGCGGAGGACCAAGAAATTACCCGACCCCGTACATCTGTAACAGTCACAATGGTGTTGTTGAAACTTGCTTGAACATGAATAATTCCCTTTGGTATTCTACGTGCATTTTTACGTGAACCACTACGCCCATTCCTACGTGAACCCGTTCTTGCTAGAGATTTTGCCATACTTTCTCATCGAATTCGGAGATATATGGATATATCCATTTCATGTTAAAGGACATTTGATATTTTTTCATTGGATCGGATCCTTTATGTTAGAGAGTCCATTTTAACAAGATTAGCCCTGTCTTTGTTTATGTCTCGGGTTGGAACAAATTACTAGAATTCGCCCCCTCCTACGGATCAGTCGACATTTTTCACAAATTTGACGAACGGAGGCCCTTATTTTCATAGTTGTTGTTCCTTAACTTACTTAATTCCGAATATACTTTTGGATTGGAAGAAAATACGTTTCTTGAAATGGTAAACCTCGAATTCTAGCTCCACGGGGGTATGTTGAAGTTCAAAAAACCACCTAATCTTTTGAATCCTTGTTGTGGTGGAGTCTAAAAACTATATGTTTTTTGATTGAAGCATAACATAAACACTTACTTCAACCTTGATTGCTATTATACGTATCAAACTCAAACCCCGTGAGATACTTCCTGAAACATAACTGAAATCCTCATTATCTAAATGAAATCTGAACATACCATTAGGTAGAGTGATTTATTTAAGCTTCAACAATAATTTTCTTTTTTCATTTTAGCATTCTAGGTAAAACCCCTAGAAGTCAAAACGGATGTTGATATCAACTACTCCTTCCCTTTTTGTTGACAAATAGGAAATTCCGAATACAATTTGGATATAATAAGGATTACCATATATAACACAAAATTTCCCCGCCGATTCCTTGTAGTCGAGCCTCTCGATCTGTCATTATACCTCGAGAAGTAGAAAGAATTACAATCCCCATTCCACCTAGAATCCTAGGAATTCGTTGATAGTTAGAATCAATTCGTAGGCCAGGTCTACTAATCCGTTTTCAATTTCAAATAGTTCTAGATGGTCCTTTCCTATTCCTTCTATGTCGTAGAGTGAAAACAAGGAAATAATTGTTGTTTTCCTGATGTTTTCTCACATTTTCAATAAAACCTTCTTGTAAAAGTATTTTCACAATGTTTTCGGTGATTTTAGTAGATTCTATTCGAACTGTCCCTTTTCTATTCATGTCGGTATTTCGTATAGAAGTTATTATGTTAGCAATAGTGTCCCTACCCATGATGAACTCAAATTATTCTTTCCTTCCATTTTTGATATAATCAACATGTTTTTATTTCCATTTGACTATTTAATATTGTTCAATATTTAACATAGTATTTCAAAATTCTTTAATTTGAATTATGTTAAATAAATATAAGTGTTAAATAAATAGAAGGTATATGCGTGAGATACAATCTAATTTCATACAAATACTTCATACAAATACTATGTATAATAGAACTATGTATAATAGAACTATTATCTTTTAATACCTCAGGAGCTAACGAGACTATTTTAGTCAAACTTAATTGTCTCAACTCTCGGGCAATCGCACCAAAAACTCGAGTTCCTTTTGGATTTCCTTCTTGATCAATAACAACTGCAGCATTGTCATCATATCGTATTATCATACCGTTGTCACGTTTTAGTTCTTTACAAGTGCGTACAATTACAGCTCTGATCACTTCTGATCTTTCTAGCGGTGTGTTTGGTAATGCTTCCTTGATTACAGCAACAATAATGTCACCAATATGAGCATATCGGCGATTACTAGCTCCGATGATTCGAATACACATTAATTCTCGAGCCCCGCTGTTATCGGCTACATTCAAATGGGTTTGAGGTTGAATCATATCATTTTAGAATCTGTTCTTTCAATGCAAAGAGTGAAGGAAAAAAAAGAAATATTGTTTGTCAAAAAGAAAAAGAAACCCGCAATTTATTTATCCCAAGACTTTTTTCTTTGGTTTGACGTCCCTATTTATCCTGAAATAATGAATTGAGTTCGTATAGGCATCTTTGAGGCCGCTATTTCAATAGCCTTTCTGGCTATATTTTCTGCTACTCCACCCATTTCATAAAGTATTCTACCTGGTTTAACGACAGCTACCCAATATTCGGGAGATCCTTTACCCGAACCCATACGTGTTTCTGTAGGTCTTACTGTAACGGGTTTGTCTGGAAATATACGTACCCATATTTTTCCACCACGCCGCACATTTCGTGTCATTGCTCGTCGCCCCGCTTCTATTTGTCTAGATGTGATCCAAGCCGGTTCAAGTGCCTGAAGAGCATATTTACCGAAAGAAATACGATTGCCTCGATAAGATATCCCTTTCATTCTTCCTCTATGTTGTTTACGAAATCTGGTTCTTTTGGGGTTCTAGTTGATGCTTCTTTTTCAATTCCATCTCTACTACAAAACCGGACATGAGAGTTTCTTCTCATCCGGCTCCTCGCGAATTATAGGATTCAAATGAAATGAAAATATACTGAATTTTGGATTCTTTTTTCTTTTTTGAGATTTCATCTAATCTATTAGAAATTTCTATATCTTGTTTGGATATCTACTTAAAACATGTATTTGAGTTTATTAAACATGTATTTTAGTTTATTTCTAGATAATTTCTTTTTTCTTTTTATTAATATACATAATGTCTTTTTTTTTTTTCTTTTATCATATTGGATCAAACAAGATTAACTAATCTAATAAAAACCTTCGCAGGCGAATATTGACTCTAATTCAATATTTATATTTCTTTCCGTTCTAGGGTTAGCTCAACATTTCTCGGAATAAATGAATTGGTCTCGGTTCGTTCCGCCATCCCACCCAATGAATTAGTAGAGTTCGTTTTTCAATAGAATCCTCTGTATTCATAGGTTCCGTCGTTCCCATCACTTCTCAATTAATGGTTAGGTTTGAATTCTACAATGGAGCTCTCATTCAATTTGTTCTTGAGTCAATCTTCTCAGTCTTTATTGGCTCGAGGCTCTGGATTTTTTTATGAACAGTTTTATCTAGTTATGGGTGAATCAGTATTGATGCGCTCTAACACTGCCTTTTCTGAGATGACTCATAAACCTTACATATATTGGAATGGTTGATATATCATTGATATTCTTTTTCTTTCTTTCTCTCCCTCTTCCATTTATCTGCATACTTTTCTATCAAAAGCAGATTGGTTTTTCTTTTGTTTTTTATTTTATGCAAAAAAAAAAAATTCAGTTGCTACAATGATATGGCCAATATATCATATCTTGACTGGTTTTTTGTATCCAGATAATGTGAAGTAATGAGTTGATTATTAGTTCTATAATTATTAGTTCATAGTATGGGTAGGTCCATTTTCTTTTTTAATCCTATCCTTTCTAAAATAAATCAACGAGTCACACACTAAGCATAGCAATTAAATAAACTGATCAATCCAATTTGGATTCAACCCTATAGAATTGAGAATTGCTCATTTTCTTTTTGATTTGATCTTTAAGAGAAAAAGAATGAAAGGAAAGAGTTTCTTATTTTTTATTCTATTTTTCAATGAATATAGTGTAAAGACAGGTAAAGTATTCTTATTCCTCTTCTAAAAATATCCAAATTTGGATGCCCAATACCCCATAGATAGTTCGGACTGTATAGCAACAATAATCCATTTTAGCTCGAATGGTTTGTAGCGGAACCCTACCTTCTCGGACCCATTCGACACGTGCAATTTCTTTTCCGTCGATACGCCCCGCAATTTGTACTGGAATTCCTTTTGTATCCGCCTGCTCGGTTAATTCAATAGCCTTTTTCATTGCTTTGCGAAATGAAACTCTATTCTTTAATTGTCCAGCTAACAATTCTGCAAGAATATTAGGGTCCCCATAAGGGTTTGTAATTCTTCTAATAGTAATGTTGACTTTTCGGTTGACATAATTTAGTTCTTTTTGTATAGCCATCTGTAATTCTTCAATTCTTCGCGACCTGCCTTCTATTAATAACTTTGGGAATCCCATATAGATTATGACTTGAATTAGATCAATTCTTTTTTGAATCTCTATGCGTGCAATTCCCTCGACACCAGAGGGTATTTTCATATTTTTTTGTATAACATTTTTGATACAATCTCGTATTTTTTGATCTTCTTGTAGACCTTCGGAATAAGTTTTTGGTTGTGCAAACCAAATAGAATGATGACTTTGAGTCGTACCAAGTCGGAAACCAAGTGGATTTCTTTTTTGTCCCTTAATCCCCCACTATTATACATATGATGATATGTCATATCTTTGTACTTATTTTTACATTCACCTTTTTTTAAGCAGAAGAATTTTCCTTCATATTCATATACAGACGTATCTTGCAATACAATTCTTATATGACAAGTGCGTCTTCTTATTGGATAACTCCGTCCTCGAGCTCGAGGTTTTCATTTTTTCAAAGTAGTACCCTCGTTGACTTCTGCTTTACTAATAACTAAACTTGCTTGATTGAAACCCATATTGTGGCTGGCATTTGCTGCTGCAGAATAAACCAATTTCAAAATGGGATAACACGCTCGATAAGGCATAAGTTCTAGTATCATAAGTGTTTCTTCGTAGGAACGTCCACGAATCTGATCAATAACCCTTCGTGCTTTGTCAGCAGACATGGGTATCTGTTGACCTAAAGCATATACTTCTACATATGGTTTCCGCTTTCTCATAAGGTTCACCTCTTACTAATGAGCAATAATCATCTATATTCATTTTTTAACGACGAGATCTAGTATCATTTTTCGCATGTCCGCGGAAATTGATAGTAGGTGAAAATTCTCCCAATTGTTGGCCTACCATGCGATCCGTTATATAAATAGGCAAATGCTCTCTTCCATTATGGATAGCGATAGTATGGCCGATCATTGTGGGTATAATGGTAGATGCCCGAGACCACGTTATTATTATTTCTTTTTCTGCTTTTGTATTAAGTTTCTCAATTTTTTTGAATAAAGAATTCGCTACAAAAGGATTTGATTTTAGTGACCGTGCCACAAGTTAATTACTCCTATTTTTTCTTTTTTTGTAAAGACAAAGAAAGAAATTCGATTTTCTCTCCTATTTACTACGGCGGCGAAGAATCAAATTCTCACTATATTTATTCCTTTTTCTACTTCTTCTTCCAAGTGCAGGATAACCCCAAGGGGTTGCGGGTTTTTTTCTACCAATTGGGGCCCTTCCTTCACCACCCCCATGGGGATGATCTACAGGGTTCATAACTACTCCTCTTACTACAGGACGCTTACCTAGCCAACATTTTGATCCGGCTCTACCCAAACTTTTCTGGTTCACCCCAACATTCCCCACTTGTCCGACTGTTGCTGAGCAGTTTTTGGATATCAAACGGACCTCCCCAGAAGGTAATTTGAATGTGGCCGACTTCCCCTCTTTTGCAATCAGTTTCGCTACAGCACCCGCTGCTCTAGCTAATTGTCCACCCTTTCCAAGTGTGATTTCTATGTTATGTATGGCCGTGCCTAAGGGCATATCGGTCAAAGGTAGGGCATTTCCCATTTTGATAGGAACTTCTGTACCAGAAACAATGGTATCTCCAATGTTAGCCCCTCTGGGATGTCAAATATATCTCTTCTCACCATCCCCATAGTGTATGAGACAAATGTATGCATTTCGATTAGGGTCGTATTCTATGCTTACGATTCAACCATATATGTCTTTTTCATTCCGTCGAAAATCGATTTAACGGTATAGACGCTTATGACCTCCCCCTCTATGCCCTGCGGTAATGATTCCTCTGGCATTACGACCTTTACTACAACGATGCTGTCCATAGATCAAATTATTTCGTGTATTGGATTTGACTTGACTGTCTACGGCTCCATTGCGTGTGCTTGGGGTAGAAGTTTTGTATAAATGTATCGTCATGCTATTAAGTATTTTGATTTCAGTTCTTTTCTTTCTAAGAGGTGGAATAAAATAACCCGGTTGAAGCGTAATGATCATACGTCTGTAATGCATTGTATGTCCCATCATAGGTCCCATTCTTCTACTCCTTCCCGGGAGTCGATGACTATTCATAGCTTTTACCTTGACACCAAAGAAGAGTTCGACCCAATGCTTTATTTCAGTCCTAGTTGATCCTGATTCGACATTAGAAGTATATTGATTTTTCACCAATAACCGAATACTTTTGTCTGTAAATACTGCATATTTGATTCCATCCATAAATCGATTTTCTTCCCTATGAGTTCTAGTCTCAATCAGACTGCTATTTTTGACTGTTCATATGTTATGATATGAATATACCACACCAATTCGTTATGTATGGATGATGAGATTCCATTGATACAGAGCCAATTCCAATAGACTGGAGGGTCCCATTGGCGTGCATCCAGTAGGAATTGAACCTACACAATCGCCAATTATGAGTTGGGTGCTTTTTCCATTCAGCCATGGATGCTTAGCGGGGATCCTCGTACATGGTGAATAACCATTGAAATGAAATGTTTAGGATAAATCAATGAAATTTAGGAGAAATGAAATTTAGGAGAAATCAATGCAAGGACATCCATTTCCATCCTGGATTTTCGAATTGAGAGAGATATTGAGAGAGATCAAGAATTCTCACTATTTCTTAGATTCATGGACCCAATTCCATTCAGTGGGATCTCGCATTCCCATTTATTTCCACCAAGAACGTTTTATAAAACTCTTGGACCCCCGAATGTGGAGTATCCTACTTTCACAGGGTTCAAGAAGCAATCGATATTTGACGATCAAAGGTGTACTACTATTTGTAGTAGTGGTCCTTACATATCGTATTAATAATCGAAATATGGTCGAAAGGAAAAATCTCTATTTGACAGGGCTTCAAACTATACCTATGAATTCCATTGGACCCAGAAATGATACATTGGAAGAATCTTTTTGGTCTTCCAATATCAATAGGTTGATTGTTTCGCTCCTCTATCTTCCAAAAGGAAAAAAGATCTCTGAGAGCTCTTTCCTGGATCCGAAAGAGAGTACTTGGGTTCTCCCAATAACGAAAAAGTGTATCATGCCTGAATCTAACTGGGGTTCGCGGTGGTGGAGTAACTGGATCGGAAAAAAGGGGGATTCTAGTTGTAAGATATCTAATGAAACCCTCGCTGGAATTGAGATCTCATTCAAAGAGAAAGATATCAAATATCTGGGGTTTCCTTTTGTATATTATATGGATATGGATGATCCAATCTGCAAGGACCATGATTGGGAATTTTGTGATCGTCTTTCTCCGAGTAAGAGGCGA